GTGACATTTTGTACCCAAAACAAACGCGCTACCAAGCTGCGCTACATCCCTTCAATCGGTCTACAGTGTCATTGTAGAGAATTCCTGTCTTGTTTTCCACACCATTATTTCCTCGATTGATATTCTATGGGCATTTCGTTTTTTTGGTCCTATTTAATATTAATATTTTAATATAATTTAAATTTCTTTAATAATAGTAAATAGTAAAAGACTTATATACGTATGAAATACGGAACGTAACCTATTGTAAAAAGAAATGATTAGTTTTCGGGAATGCTCGGGAAGAGGGGAACGTTTTTTTATGTTTTAAGAAAAAAATATTATATTATTCACCGGATAGTTGTACATTGAAATTTCAATTAGGTATTACGTGTACAAGGTTCTTAACTGCATATGCATCTGATCATATATGTATTACTATTTTCTATTACAATAAAATAGATTTTTTATTACAAAAAAAGAAGGAAGGAGATTTTTCAATGCGAGATCTAAAAACTTATCTTTCCGTGGCACCGGTATTAAGTACTCTATGGTTCGGGTCTTTAGCGGGTCTATTGATAGAGATCAATCGTTTTTTCCCAGATGCGTTGACATTCCCTTTTTTTGATTCTAGTTATTGACACGGTAACAAATAACGAAAATTCGAGAGACAATTAACTATTTGTGACTAATCCTTCGCCCCCCTTTCTCTTTTTTCCCTTTAAAATAAGAGGGAGGAAAGAGAAAAAAGTGGATTCAACAGCCTCGAGACTTGGGTTCAAGTTTGAATTAAATAAATTGAATTCAAAAATTTAAAAAATTAAATAGGGGTGTAGGTAGAATAAACAACGTGGGGTCTAGATCTAGGACAAGACTCTTCTCTTATACAAGGACAGGGTACTTAAATGCAAATGAACTACTGTGATTTGAAATATAGTTTATAAATCATTCTTTTTTATTTTTTATATTGATTGCAGCGAAATTTTTCATAATTGGAGTTTAAGTTAGTAACTTCTATTTTTTCATTCCTTTATTCTTCGTTTCGGATCGAAAATAGAAGAGTTGAGTAAATCAAAAATCAAAGGGGGATTCATCATGGCCAAGGGGAAAGATGTCCGAATAACGGTTATTTTGGAATGTACTAGTTGTGTTCGAAACGATGTTAATAAGGTATCAACAGGGATTTCCAGATATATTACGGAAAAGAATCGGCATAACACGCCTAATCGACTGGAATTGAGAAAATTCTGTCCATATTGTTATAAACATATGATTCATGGGGAGATAAAGAAATAGATCGAATAGAGCACATTTATAGAACCCTTCCAAGAAAGGCGAAAAAAGGCATTATAATATATATAACATAGTTAAATATAAACAAACCAAATCCTATTTATTCTAATGCATTTTAGATCCGATCGAAATAGGATTTTCGGGAGAAGTAATAAACTAAACAAACCATGGATAAATCTAAGCGACCTTTTCTTAAATCCAAGCGATCTTTTCGTAGGCGTTTGCCCCCGATCCAATCGGGGGATCGAATTGATTATAGAAACATGAGTTTAATTAGTCGATTTATTAGCGAACAAGGAAAAATATTATCTAGACGGGTGAATAGATTGACCTTGAAACAACAACGATTAATTACTATTGCTATAAAACAAGCTCGTATTTTATCTTTGTTACCTTTTCTTAATAATGAGAAACAATTTGAAAGAACAGAGTCGACCGCCAGAACTGCGGGTTTTCGAGCCAGAAATAAATAGGCTTACTCTTTCTTGACTTGAATCAAAATTACAATCCGAACTCAAAGGCGGATTAATGTTTTGTTCGAAAAAAATGAAAAATGCAAATTTGATTATCGTGTCGTAAGAAAAAAAAGAATCGGGTAAGAATAAATATTTTTTTGAGCGTGTTTATTCATTTTTACTGCCTTTTTTATATTTATTTATCATTTTGAATCTACCCTCCCGGAGTTTATTCTCCGGGGAACTTCGTTTAAATTATTCCGCTGGATTCTTTACAATAGACTTCTTTTATGATCTCATTGGAAATCATATAAATACAATTTTTATTTGATATAGCCATTTGTGCAAGTATTTTACGATTAAGAAGCACCTGTTTCTTATATAGGTCGTGTATTAATCTACTATAACTATAGGATACTCCTATTTCACGAATTGCCGCGTTTATTCGAGTAATCCACAAACGTCGAAAATGTCTCTTTTGCCTATCCCTATCCCGATGAGACGAAACCAAAGCTCTTATTCTCTGTTGAGTAATTGTTCGAGTAAGTCTTGAGTGAGCCCCTCGAAAGCTTGATGCAAATAAACGAATTTTTGTTCTACGTCTCCGAGCTACATATCCCCGTCTAATTCTGGTCATTGAATAAATGAAACTTTGACGAATAACTAATATATTTCCTTTTTTCAGTTATTCTTTTTCCCCCTCCTAGTCTATTAATAACAAAGCTTTTTTCCAATGTATAAATTAAAAATTCCAATGGCTTTGGCTACTATAACCTTCCCGACCACTATTTTTATTTTTTTTAGCCATTTCACTTCGAAAAAATAAATTTTATTTTACTAAGTATCAAAATAGAATAAATGAAAAAAACTGGATAAAGAAATAGCGGCTTCCTTCGTTTCTATGGTAACTTCTTAAACGGTGAGGTTTTCTCTATACACCGGAGCCTTTACTTCATTTAATCAATGTTATTGGTAACTTGTATAGTTAACGTTCTTTGGCTCTACCCATGAATTATACAGTAATAGTTCTTTCACGATTAGATCTACTTACATAGTAACGGCATTTAATTATGAAAGTTGGCTGGGTAGCTAACCCTGTTAGTCCGTTCTTGCAAGAGGGAACCTAAGTTTTTAAGTAAGATTTCCTCCGCTTAATGGATAAACATTTGCTACCAATGGAGAATTGCTTCTCATCTTAAATTGAGGTGATTGGATTTGCACCAACGGAAACCATAAATTTAATACACAATAGAATTGATAGATTATCTTTTTTTTTTAGATACTGAATTGAATGGACTTCTTTTTCTATTCTATCCTATTCGACGGTACTAATTATTGAGACTGGAAAGGGTTTTCTTTCTTTTATCCCAGCTCATGATCTGAACGAGTCGCACATACACCCTAGTACACGTTCCTCGACGCTGAGGGCATCCCCGAAGCGCGGGGGATTTTGTGACATTTCTGATTGGCTGTCTTGTATTTCTGATAAGTTGTTTAATAGTTGGCATCTTGAATCATATCCTATAATGGGCTGGTTTAGATCAATCCTAACCTGATGATTATGAATTATACTTCTATTTCATTTTCTAGTAAATTCGGCAAAAAGATAAAATCTTAAATCGAGGATTTACGCGAAAAAATCCGGGCTATTTTCACTCAACCACCGCTACAAGATCAACAATTCCATAAGCTTGGGCTTCTGTTGCTGACATAAAAACATCTCTTTCCATGTCTTCCGAGACAACCCATAAGGGTTTGTCCGTTCTTTGTACATAAACCCTTGTGAGAGTTTCACGCAGTTTGAGCAGCTCTTCCGCTTCCAGGATAAATTCTCCCGTTTGTGCCTCATAAAAAGAACTAGCAGGTTGATGAATCATTACCCTGGTGGTATAACAAAAGGGGGTTCCTCCATTTTGCATGATGTGATGAAGATAAAAGAAAGATAAAGAATATAAAGAATAAAAAAAGACAGAATTGAACAACCGTACGGGCATCTTTTATGCATTGCATACGGCTCTATAATTGACCCTTACCTTGCATCAAAAAAAAATAGGATCTATCAGACCCAGATCGGTAAATGATCAAATTACCACCCTTCCTTTCATAGGAGTTCCAAAATACTATGATGGTTCCGTTGCTTTATATATTTCTTATTAGATTCTTATTTGGTTTATCTGTGATTCAGCAATCCCAAAGTTGTTTTTTGTAAAAAAAAAAGGAAAAAAGAATCTTGTTTTTTTATTTTCAAACTCTTTCAGAACAAAACTAAGCCCCCGGTGTGAAAATAAAAAAGTTTGTGACGCTAAACTGGAATTTTCAATATACAAAATAGGAAATACCTTTTATCTCATACTACTATCTCGATATATAATCTAATGTTTTGAAAAAACAATAAAAAGTTTTTCTTTTGATATCGAATTAAAAGTGCCATGCTATTATTACTTAATATTCATATGGCGAAGGCATAGTCGTCTTTTTTCTCTCAAATAAAAACCTCATTGGCGCCAAGCGTGAGGGAATGCTAGACGTTTGGTAATTTCTCCTCCGGCCAAGATAAAAGATCCCATTGAAGCGGCTAATCCCATGCATATTGTCTGTACATCCGGTCGCACAAATTGCATTGTATCATAAATAGCCACTCCGGGGATTACCCATCCCCCAGGAGAGTTTATAAATAAATATAGATCTTTGGTATCATTCTCGATACTGAGATATACCATAAGACCAATAAGTTGATTCGAGATCTCGCTATCAACCTCTTGTCCTAAAAAAAGTAATCTTTCTCGATAAAGTCGGTTGATTAGGGTAAAATTTATCCCTTAGGAACCGTACAGGCGCCTTTTGGTGCATACGGTTCAACAAAAAAAAAAGAATCAATGTGCAGATTCCAATCTTCTTTATTTGTTCATATTTGTAGAAGGATCTTTCTGACTTCTAACGAAAGGACTTTTCTTCTAGTTTTCAAAAAAGACAGGTTTTATCTTTTACATATAATATCCTTGTAAAATAAGAATCTATTTTTAATATATATAATGAAATGAATATATAATACTAAAGAAAAAAAGAAGTCACTAAACGTATCGAATTAACCTCTCATTGATATATTGTTTCATCGAGATCCAATCCAAATCACGATGCTGTTTTCTTGTTTCTGAATGGGCCTTGTTAATCTTTTTAGGTTTATGCTCTACTCCGGGTAAAGATCCGCCCGATTTCGATTTGTACATATAGGACAAATGCTTCCATTACCGCTTCCTTTTGTTATGACTTCCC